TGACTGAACTTCGGGTTGTTCGATCAAGTAACGGAAACTCCATAGAATTCATAACTGTCTCAATGTAAGCTTTTTCCTCTTTTTTCTTTTTATTATTTGAATATTCAGGGACTAAGACCATTCCAATGCTCCTTTTCGCCATGCATAAACTGGACCAACAATTGGGATAAGCACGAAAATTAAAGCTTCTATAAATACAGATACACCCAATACATCGAAACTCATTGCCCATGGATAAAGAAAGACTGTTTCAACATCAAAAACAACAAAAACTAGAGCAAACATGTAATAGCGGATTCGAAATTGTACCCAAGCATCCCCCATTGGTTCTATACCCGATTCATAACTAGAGAGTTTCTCTGGTCCTTCACTAATCGGGGCTAAAATTCCGGAAATTAGAAATGCCAAAATAGGAATAACACTTGATATTATCAGAAATGTCCAGAAAATATCATATTCGTGAAGCAGAAACATAGATAGACTCCTATGAATGTGGAATAGGCCGAATTAGTATACCGAATTAGTCGATTCGAATTGTTAATTTATCCATAACTGCTTAGTCGAAACAACAATTTGGGTCGAACCACATTGTTTCGTTTGTATGCATTAAGTCATCTTTGGTTTCAAGATTCAGACAACGTAATCCCACTCACACTTACTTCGATCCCATTCATTTAAGTTTATGAATATTCTTATTCTTAATAAAAAAAGCTTAAATAGATGAAATGGAAATCTCATGTTAAAAGAAAATGAAAATCGAAAATAGATATATGAAATTTATATCTGATAATAATAATAAGAAAATCAAAGAGGAGGTCTGGCTTAGCTCAATTTTTCTCTTTTTTTATTTATTTATTTATTTATTTAGATATTTTATTTAGTGTATAGTCAGTAGTCAGATGTAGTGGAATGGATAGAAATTTCTATCTCGGGATTTATGGTATATTCCATTGGATTTGCTTTGATGTATTCCATTCTTTTAATTAATCATTAAAATTGGGGTAGAGGTTCATTCTTTCTACTGATTCAATACGTATACGGAAATAGAATGCATTGACCAATTAGATTCTATCTCTTTGCCCTATACTATATTTCTAATTTATCTTGAATTGATTAAATCCATTGAATTGTGAAGAATCCTTTTCCATATAACAAACAACTCATGGGTTCTTATACCAAAATTAGAGACTTTTGGCCTCTACTACCTATCTTATCCCGCAGCGGTTGTCCCAGAAAAAATAGAGTTATTAAATTTCAAATTATTGATTAGAGTTACGAGTGGGTTTGAATAAAATAAGTATTGTACAGAAAGAGAAAAATGACTACTTCCCTTAGCTTTGCTAGGCCGGTTATACAACGAAAATCTAATTTTATTATGTTTATAATGACACTTACCAAAACGCAGCTTTGCTTTTGAAACTCTGGCTTTGCTACAAATACAAAAACAAGAATAGGTTCTAGATCCGTGTGGCTTACTTTACTATACTATTCGATTCAATTAGATTTGGTTGGGTCAGGTTAGACTTTTTAGTTTTTAGCCAGACTCATGTTATGATTTTGACTTCATATCATAAATTGGATTGGGGTATACCAATTCAAAGATATATTACCCAATCTTTGGTCATGCCACGTACATGAAAAGGGGAAATAAAAAAAGTCATATTCCATTCACCCACGAAGATGAATGGAGAAGAACGGCTCTTTTATTTTCATTTTTATACTCAGAGGATCTCTATAAGCATGCAGGCCAGACACAAGCACTAATGAGGAAATGAAAACGATCCAAGAATAGAAAAATGGAAAATTTATAGGGCTATACGGACTCGAACCGTAGACCTTCTCGGTAAAACAGATCAAACTTATTATTATCGAAATGATTCGAACTGTTTCAAAGACCCAACATGCATTTTTTTTTGCATTGGGCTCTTTCATTAACTGATATAAAGATCAGCTAGTCTACCATATTTTTTCTTGACAGGAAGATAACGAGATGGTTCCACGTGCTCTGATTCATTATTTGTATTCAGATCCAGGAGCAATACCAAAGTGTTTCAAAGAAGGTTTACCTTGACGTAGGTCTGCCTCCAGCCTAGATCAACCTAAGTGAAATGGAGTCTCTATCGCTCCGCTTCAAGAGTCAAATATGATACTTCATACACCTTAAAGTTCATAGGACGAAAAGAGATTATTTTGAGGTCCTTATACTCATTATGCCTAGCATTGAATAGACTAGGTATTTACCTTATCAATTATCAAATCAATGATGGGTTCTATTTAGCACCTGAATTGGCGCTTGAATCAGACCGAACAAAATATTTGTCAGGCTACTGTCCTCCTGTTCCTTCGAATCCATGGAGTAAGACATCGATTTTTCAATAAGATAAATTCGGTTAATTGCATGATGAACTTCCCTGAAAAAGCATTGGCGCGCGTGTAAACGAGGTGCTCTACCTAACTGAGCTATAGCCCTTGTCATAGATATCTTAACATCTAAGATAAT